AACAAAAATTTTGTTCTTTTTACAAACCTGATGTTGATAAATTTGCGGATCTAGAAATTCATTTCGGACAATTGAACCTTCTCAAACTGTTTCTTTTTAAGAACTAAAAAGATTTGTGCCAAAACAACAGATGCCAAAAAGAACAAAAGGCCTTGGACACGTAGTGGATCTTGAAGTACTATTTCTGCATCTCCCTGACCAAATCCACCCACATTAGGATTACTTGTTAATGGTTGATCAAGTTTGATAGATTCGCCCTCTGAAACACGAAGTTCTGGTCCTGGAGGGATAATATCAACCGCTTGGCGTCCATCCAATGCATCCGTTATGGTTATTTCGTACCCCCCTTTTTCTTTTCGTATGATTTTGCTTACTATACCCGCTGCTGTAGCATTATAAACCGTATTGTTACTTTTTGTCCCGTCGGGATAAATCTGGCCCCTTCCCCTGTTACCACCTACGTATATTGGGTATTTTAAGAAGTGAACATCTTTATTAGTCGCGGGATCCGGGGAAAGAATAGGAAAAGCGATTTCACTATATTTCTTACCAGGAACGGGCCCTATCACAAGAATATTTTTTTTAGTGGGGCCGTAATTCTGAAAAGATAGATTGCCTATCTTTTCTTTCATCTCGGGAGAAATACGACTGGGGGGGGCTAATTCAAACCCTTCCGGTAAAATAAGAACGGCCCCTACATTCAACCCCCCCTTTTTACCATTAGCAAGAACTTGTTTCAGTTGCATATCATAAGGAATTCTAACAACTGCTTCAAACACAGTATCAGGAAGTACCGCTTGCGGAACCTCAATATCCACAGGTTTATTAGCTAAATGGCAATTGGCGCATACAATACGACCAGTGGCTTCTCGTGGATTTTCAAAACCCTGCTGCGCAAAAATGGGATATGCATTTGAAATGGAGGCCCGAGTTATTATATATATCATGAGTGATACGGAAATGAATCGAGTAATCTCTTCCTTTATCGAAGAAAAAGTATTTCTAATTTGCATGGTCCAATCGTTGATCCCGAAAATTTCTACAATAAAATTGGGTAGGTCGCTAGTATAGTTCCCTATCCACGATTTTGCTATTTACTAAAATAATTTTACTGGAATCTGGAATATAGGAGGAATCCTCTGAATGGGTAGAAAGAGTAAGGTAAGTACGACCTGGAATGCTTTGCTTAGGTACAAAGTAAGAAACATTCTAATTGACTCGTTTTTCAGTCATTCATTGAATGATAAATCACTACAAGTGACGGAGATACACGATTTAAATAAAGGAAAATCCAATATTTGAAAATTGTATCTAGAATGACTGGAAAAGTGGAAACAAGACCAGATATAATTTGATCATTATGAAAAAATCCAAAATCGTTATAGACATAGCCAATCATTAGTTCCCAACCGTGGGGCGAATGGAATCCGATACATAAATCAGTTACTAAAAGAATGGAAAAGGCTTTTATTGTGTCGCTTAAATTATATAGGAATTCTTGAACCCAAGAATTAAGAAAAACAAGTTCTTCATTACCCAGAATAGAATAAGCACTTAGAATAACGAAACAGATTAGATTTGTCGAGAAGTGCAAAATTGTATGGATATGATCCTCATCGTGTATCTCGATCAATTGGATTGTTTCTTTGTGGAGCCCCATACGAAACTTTTGTAGATGTCTTTCCGGGAATTCCTTTACCATTTCATCCAAGAGAAATAGCTCCTCTAATTCTATGAATTTTTCTAGAATACTCTTTTCTTGAATATCGTTCAAAAAGGTTTCGGATTGCCTAGTATTCCACCAATTAGTAACCAAAGATTCTAGACTTTTATTAAAAGAGAGAGTGATCCACCGGGGCAAAAAGACTACAAATACTATAAATGAAAGATATCGAAGGGGAATAGATGCGCTCTTTTTTGTCATTTTTTCATCTGTGAATTGTCACCTCATTCGTTGACTCTATGCGATCTAATATTTCTATCAAGCATAAGTTCTATTATAAGGTATCGCACCTATTAATTATTAATTTATTAATCGAGCCCCCATTTTTTAGTTGTGATTCAGAGGTTAGTCCTTTAATCTAGTGTAGAAAAAATACAGAAATAGAAGAAGAATCCGCTTCGAATTCGAATTCAAATGAAGAAATAATAAAAAAATAGATTGTTTCCAGATATCTTAATTGATTAAATATTCGAAGTAATTACTCCCCTTTGATGAATGCCCGAAAGATTCAAATAAAGATTCCAATAATGAATATTTTTCGGATTTCGAAATGAAAGAACTTCCTGTTTATTAAAAAAGAAAATATCAAATATTTCGAAAAAAAAATTGACAGACAAAAACAAAAAAGGTTTCGTTTTATATTATGGCTTATGGCCGCCACGTACACGTTTGCCTTGCTTTGGCCCCACGAGGCGTTCTGAAGAAACTTTAATTAAGTAAGTTATGCTTATAGAAAAAAAAGGATTCTTAGGGGTTTTCCTCTTGCTGAGAAAGCATTTATTTTGCAGTTTCTTTTTTCAAAATACTTCAATTGGTACACGCAAGAAATAGGCCAATTCCGCAGCCTTTTGCTCAATTTCCCGTGGAGTCAAATTCTCATCAGTACGAGTCAAGGGAACGTCTCCCAGGCCTCTTATTTCCATATAAAGGACACGACGAGCATAAATACCCTCTTTTACTTCTATTCTGATGGACTGAATATCTTTCATAAGGAATCGTAAAAAGATGCGGCGATTTTTTCCAGGAAATCCCCAACGAAAAATGCGCACTATTCCTTCTTTTCTATCAAATCGATCATAACCGCTACCTACATTCCATGTAATTGTGCACCACAAATAGGAACTAATAAAGAGACCCGCGATCCCATAGAAAGACATTACGATCCCTTGTGGGAAAAAAGGGATTTGTTGAGACGGAAAGAAGGATATCAAATTCTTATCAAGATAACTAGAAATTCCAACCAAAAAGAATCCTAATGAACCTAAAAAAAGGATAAACGCCCAGCAGAAATTACTTGTTTTGCGAGATCCTGCTATAAATTCTATCCATATATATTCTGATCGCCAACTCATACATAGTAGATCCAGTTGCATTTTATGGAATAACAAAAAAAGTTTCACTTTACTTTTTTTCCGAAGTAACTCTCATCACCTAGTACTATTCTGATGTGAACTTTTAGTAGTAATTAATCGAATTGGTTAGATATAATAAAATAAAAGCATCCCCTTCATATGATTCCCTATCAATAGCTACATACATATGGATAGATTGACTTTAATTTCAGACATGAGTTCGGATCCCAGCCTTTTTTTTTAATTGCTAGAATTCGTCTGTCCATATATCATGTTTACGCATGTATAAGATCTTTTTCATTTATGTTCGGAGAAAGCCACCTGTTATTCTTATACAATATTCTACTAAATGGATATCCTTGTTCGCTAAGTCTTGAAAAAAAAACTAGATGAGATTTGACCACATCAGATTTAAAAAATCTTTTTTTTTTGAACATGAAGAAATAAAGAGGCCATTGCAATTGCCGGAAATACTAGGCCCACTAAAGGCACAAAAAAGGAGGGTAAGTTGTTGAGAATTGTCATAGAATGGGGTACCTCGATTTAATATTTGTACCTGTTATTGTTATAAGGATATCTTATAATAATTATAATTCATATTCTAATTCGTATATTAGTATACTAAGTATATCGAAGTGAGTATATATAATAAGTGCAAGCAATGTCGAACTAAATAAACGAACTTATTCATCTTTCTACATGAAATAGATGCATGTATGATAATCCACTTTCTTTATTATTCTTACTTCTTTTATTTTTATTCTTATATTGTTCTTATCTTCTTCTTCTAATTTCTTTTTTAATAAAAAAAGAGTCTCTTAAAAATTTAAAAATCCCCGAAAGATTCGTTAGAATCCGACCCAAGAGCAGGAATTCTTATAAAAAGGGGACTTCTTGGGAGATATAGAAAGATACAAGATTCTATATTTTCTATATTTGAAATATATACATATAGAAGAGGCGAACAGAACACGAAATTCGTTTTATTTGCCTTGCCTCCTAATTCGAAGGAAGAATTCGCTTTGTTGTTTTTTTACCGATATTACTAATCAGCAATATCGGTAAAAAAACAACAATTATCCGCATGATTCTTTCTACAATTAAATCTTATGTCACCAAATAAAAATTCATTTTTTCGGTTTTTTATTTTGATTCTGATAAACTAACTAACTAGTTGTTCGCCACAAAAAAAAAGTTGAACTCAAGACTCTACTTGATTGAATTTTTATTGAAAGGAAAAAAGGCGTGTAGCTGAAATAGCTCACTCAGAACACCTTTTAAAGGGTTACGTGGTACGATTGGATCGAATAAGCCCTTATGGAATAAATATTCAGCCGCTTGTGAACCTTCAGGTACTGTCTTATTCAATGTTTGTTCAATTACTCTTTTACCCGCAAATGCAATATAGGCATTAGGTTCGGCAATAATGATATCCCCCAACATACCAAAACTAGCTGTTACTCCACCAGTAGTAGGAGATGTAAGAATTGATACATAGAATAACTTTTTATTTGATTGATAATCATATAAAGCAGAAGATATTTTAGCCATTTGCATCAAGCTCAAACTTCCTTCTTGCATGCGTGCCCCTCCGGAAGCACACACTAGAATAAGAGGTAAAAGTTTATTGGTAGCATACTCGATCAAACGGGCGATTTTCTCGCCTACTACGGATCCCATACTACCCCCCATAAACTGAAAATCCATAACCCCAATTGCGACGGGAATCCCGTTTAGTTGACCTGTACCTGTTTGAACAGCCTCTGTTAATCCTGTTTTTTTTTGATAAGAATCAATACGATCTTTATAAGGTTCCTCTTCTGAATGAAATTCAATGGGATCCAGAGAAACCATGCCGTCATCCATCGGATCCCAAGTACCTGGATCCACCGAAAGTTCGATTCTATCTGAACTACTTATTTTCA